TAGAATTGGTACACTATGTAAATACATTACATATATGTAATTGATATCTATGAAGATACATGTTGTAGATTGATCTATATTAAACCTATATCTTTATACAGTACGACTTTATATACTACAATAACAATAATAAGTATGGTAGAAAGAAATATATGAATCTTTCTACCATACTATCGAATCTCATAAAATACTGATGATTCTAGTCCGCTTATTTCATTTAAGACACAAAATTTGAATACTTTTCATTTGATTTTTTATTTTCAATCATTAATAAGAACTAAACAGTCAAGTTTAATTCAAATTAATCATTTTGACTGACTGTTTTGACATATATTATAAGTAAAAAAGCAGTAGGAACTAGAATGAACAGTGCAGTAGCAATAAATGCGAGAATATTTACTTCCATAATCTCATCGTTTCATTTTTAATTAATTCGCAATAACTCGGGATTTCATCCCATAGAGCTGAGAAATCTTTCGCCTGTAAATTCAATATTCAATGGGATGAATTACATCTCGACGATATCGAATCGGAGCAATATCATGAATAACAATATCTGAGCTATCAAATTGATTCATCGTCGAGAATTAACTAGTATACCATAGGAAGATCTTTTATCCATACCGAATTCAAATTTTGATTCCTGATCCAATAAATAATTCCTTTACTTTCTTTATCATTTTTTTTCCATTCTTTCTTTTATATAACCTACGCCCCTCCTTGTACAATCATCTGATGAAATATCATATGACCGCCTTTACACTTATTTACATTGGTTATAAAAAACCCCAATAAAATAACCAATAGAAGCGAAATGTAAAAAGGAAGAAGTTTAGTTCTAAACCCCCTTTTTTATGATCTAATCTTCTTGGAAAACAAAGAAGTAGTATAAATAAGGAGAGTCCGGGTATAAAAAAATCGAGTATTCCATCAAATTCATTAAAAAGTTTGTTCTTTCTTCGGCAAGACCCTTAAACTTAAAAAGGATTATTCATTACCTCACAAAGAGAGATAGCCCTTGCTAAGAGAGATAGGATCTTCATAGTACTCTATTACACAGATCGGGACTAATCGAAACAGCCAGACTCCGCACGGTATCTCTTGGAATCCTGAATATGCTTTTACCGATCATTGTACTAATTTACCTACATATGTCTTTCTCCTATCAATCGGTACTAGTTGAATAAATGGTAATTCCCATATTTCTTTGATGAGAAATGTGAAACTAATAAATAAAATACTAATAAATAAAGGAGGGTATCCTCTTGGGAATGAAATTCTGCTATTTGTTTTGTTCTCCTTTTCGCAGCAAATGCATAGATGAATTGATGTATTTTTTTTATTGGATTTGGATCCGTCGGGACTGACGGGGCTCGAACCCGCAGCTTCCGCCTTGACAGGGCGGTGCTCTGACCAATTGAACTACAATCCCAAGGAAATAGACTGTACATCATACATATTCTTATGATTTCATTCAAACCCTTTCTATTTTATTTAGATTTTAGATTAGAATAGTCGTATTGTAACAGAAACGGGAGTAATATATTTGATATACACACGGATATGCACTTTAGTGGGAGCGTCTCACGGATTGTTAATAATCCTTTCGTTTTTTATAAATTGATTAAAAATCAAATAAATCTTTCAATGAAAAAAAAAAAGAGTTTTTTTATTTATTCTTTATTTTATTCTTTTCCTTATACTTCCGGATCCTTATATGAATCTAGTATGAATCTAGATCATTAGCAAGCAAGATCGGAATTTGTGAGAAAAAATAAAGAGAGCAAATGAACAGCGGTAAAATATATCAGAAAATCTTAGTTTTTTTTATTCTTCCGTATCCCGATCAGGCATTTCTGGGGAACAACAAATGGGGTTCTATCATTTCATGGTGGATCGGCCAATTATTGGGCCGAGCTGGATTTGAACCAGCGTAGACATATTGCCAACGAATTTACAGTCCGTCCCCATTAACCGCTCGGGCATCGACCCAGGAAGAATCAATTCCCGACTTATTGATAATCCATGATCAACTTCCTTTCGTAATACCCTACCCCCAGGGGAATTCGAATCCCCGCTGCCTCCTTGAAAGAGAGATGTCCTGAACCACTAGACGATGGGGGCAGGTATGCCCGACCGCCCTCATACTATGCTCATTGTATGAAGAGTTTTTTGAAATTGTCAATATAATGTGGTATGATTAAATCTGAAAGATCTTTCATGATTCCATAGAATCTTTTGATTCGTATTTCTATTCATGAATCATTCATTCTAATCATATAATTTTTTTTAATATTATAATAAAATAAAGAAAATTAATATAAGAATAAATAGATATTAATTATAAATCGATATTATTTCAATTATTAAAACGATATTTATATTATATATTAAAATATTCAAATGAAATATTAAAAAAGAAATCTGAAAATCTGGCAAGAAAGATAGGGATCAACAAGTTATTGAAAATTTTTTTTTTCTCTAAAAATTTAGTTCGGGG